TATTCGATCCAATCGTACCACGTAATCCTTTAAAGGGCGTTCTGAGTGAATTATTTCGGCTACATGCCTTCTTTCCTTTGAATCAAACTTAGATTTTGAATCAAACTTAGATTAAGTAGAGCTGTAGAGTAGAGTCTTCATTTTTAATTTATTAATTAATTTAATAATTAATAAAACGGAATAAATTTTTAAAAATGAAAATTATTAAATTATAAGACAAGAGCACAAAATAACTAATAATATGAATAATAAAAAGGTGTATTATCATACATATATTTCGTGTAGAAACGTGTAGAAGGGTGAATAAGTCCGTTTATTTACATATTTTTTATTTACACATTTTTTTTTATAGGCATTTAGTAAAAAAAAATTATTAAAACATATACTTATATACTCCTTATTTAGGTATATACTCACTTAGGTATACTTAGTATAATATTAGTATAATATAATTATTATATATAAAATATCTTTATAACAATATAAGGTTAAAAAAAAAATTTAATATAAAACAATAAATAAAAATAACAGGTACAAATATTAAATCGAGGTACCCATTCAATGATAGCTTTCAACAACTTTCCCTCCATTTTTGTGCCTTTAGTAGGCTTAGTATTTCCGGCAATTGCAATGGTTTCTTTATCTCTTCATGTTCAAAAAAACAAGATTTTTTAGATACTATAGGGACAACTCTTATCCATTTTTTTTTTTTTTTTTTTTCAAAACTGACTTTGATCATAACACCCATATCTATTTAGTAGAATATGGTATAACATGTGGCTTCTTTCGAGCCTAAGCTCTTATGTATGTGTAAACATGATATATGGGTAAATGAATTCTAACAATTTTCAAATGGATCGGTATCGGGGAGAATTTCGGAAATGGAAAGTCAATATATCTATATGTGGATATCTATAGGAAATCATATGAAAGAGATGTTATTATTTTAGTTTGGATCTAAGCAATTCGATGAATTTTTCTAAAAGGTTCACATCATAGTAGTGCTGGTTGATGAGAGTTACTTCGGAAACAAAAAAAGTAAAATCAAATTTCTTTTTGTTATTCTTCCAATTCCAATAAAATGCAACTAGGTCTAGTGAGAGTATGAGTTGGCGATCAGAACGTATATGGATAGAACTTATAGCGGGATCTCGAAAAATAAGTAATTTCGGTTGGGCCCTTATTCTTTTTTTAGGTTCATTAGGGTTTGTATTGGTTGGAACCTCCAGTTATTTTGGTAGGAATTTTATATCTTTATTTCCTTCTCAGCAAATAAATTTTTTTCCGCAGGGGATCGTGATGTCTTTCTATGGGATCGCGGGTCTTTTTATTAGCTCCTACTTGTGGTGCACAATTTCGTGGAATGTAGGTAGTGGTTATGATCGATTCGATATAAAAGAGGGCATAGTGTGTATTTTTCGTTGGGGATTTCCTGGAAAAAACCGTCGCATATTTCTGCGATTCCTTATGAAAGATATTCAGTCCATCAGAATAGAAAATAAAGAGGGTCTTTTTGCTCGTCGGGTCCTTTATATGGAAATCAGAGGCCAGGGGGCCATTCCCTTGACGCGTACTGATGAGAATTTGACTCCACGAGAAATTGAGCAAAAAGCTGCTGAATTGGCCTATTTCTTGCGCGTACCAATTGAAGTATTTTGAAAAAAGGAACTGAAAAATGAATACTTTGCAAGAGGGAAAAAACTCAAGAACCCTCTTTTTTTTCTATACCATAACTTAACGGAAGTTTGTTCTGAACGCCTATTCGAGCCAAAGTAAACGTATACGAAGCAACCCTAAAACGAAATTTTTTGTGTCCATAATTTTTTTTATTTTAATATTTGATATTTTTTTTAATAGAACGGGAGTTCTTTCGTCTCGAAATCCAACTAATATTAATTTGAAGTGGGCTCTTTCTTATTCTATTTCTGTATTCTTTCTAGATTCAAGGACTAACCTAACCGCTATACTGCATCACAAATAAAAACCTCGCAATAGATTAATGGGCTCGATGACTTGGGATATAACTTATGCTTGATAGAAATATTAGTATCATATAGAGTCGACGCATGGGGTGAGTTCATTTAAACTTCAAAAATTCACAGACGAAAAATGGCAAAAAAGAAAGTATTCATTTCCCTTCTATATCTTGCATTTATAGTATTTTTGCCTTGGTGGATCTCTCTCTCATTTAAAAAAAGTCTGGAATCTTGGATTACCAATTGGTGGAATATTAGGCAATCCGAAATTTTTTTGAATGATATTCAAGAAAAGAGTATTCTAAAAAAATTCATAGACTTGGAGGAACTCCTTCGTTTGGAGGAAATGATAAAGGAATACCCAGAAACGCATTTACAAAAGCTTCGCGTCGAAATCTACAAAGAAACGACCCAATTGATCAAGATGCACAATGAGGATCGTATCCATACAATTTTACACTTCTCGACAAATATAATCTGTTTCGTTATTCTAAGTGGTTATTCTATTCTAGGTAATGAAGAACTTGTTATTCTTAACTCTTGGATTCAAGAATTCCTATATAACTTAAGCGACACAATAAAAGCTTTTTCTATTCTTTTATTAACTGATTTATGTATAGGATTCCATTCGCCCCACGGTTGGGAATTAATGATTGGCTCTGTCTACAAAGATTTTGGATTTGCTCATAATGATCAAATTATATCCGGTCTTGTTTCTACTTTTCCAGTCATTTTAGATACAATTTTTAAATATTGGATCTTTCGTTATTTAAATCGTGTATCTCCTTCACTTGTAGTGATTTATCATTCAATGAATGACTGAAAAATGATTGAACGACCCAATTATAATATTTGTTACTTTGTCCATAAGCAAAACACTCAAAATAGTACTTATTCTTTCTACCCAGCCAAGGGATCTCTCCAATGTTTCAGAAAAATTATTTCAGTAAATAGCAAAATTATAGATAGGGAACTCTACTAGCGACCTACCTAATTTTATTGTAGAAAATTTCGGGATCAATGATTGGACCATGCAAACTAAAAAAACCTTTTCGTCGATAAAGAAAGAGATTACTCGATCCATTTCCCTATCGCTCATGATATATATAATAACTCAGGCACCCATTTCAAATGCCTATCCCATTTTTGCACAGCAGGGTTATGAAAATCCACGAGAAGCAACGGGCCGTATTGTATGTGCCAATTGCCATTTAGCTAATAAACCCGTGGATATCGAGGTTCCACAAGCGGTACTTCCGGATACTGTATTTGAAGCAGTTGTTCGAATTCCCTATGATCTGCAAGTGAAACAAGTTCTTGCTAATGGTAAAAAAGGCGCTTTGAATGTGGGGGCTGTTCTTATTTTACCCGAGGGGTTTGAACTAGCCCCGCCCGATCGTATTTCGCCCGAGATTAAAGAAAAGATAGGAAATCTGTCTTTTCAAAGTTACCGCCCTACTAAAAAAAATATTCTTGTGATAGGTCCTGTTCCTGGTCAGAAATATAGTGAAATCACCTTTCCTATTCTTTCCCCGGACCCCGCTACTAAGAAAGATGTTCACTTCTTAAAATATCCCATATACGTAGGTGGGAACAGAGGAAGGGGTCAGATTTATCCCGACGGGAGCAAGAGTAACAATAATGTTTATAATGCTACAGCAGCAGGTATAGTAAGCAAAATCATACGAAAAGAAAAGGGGGGATACGAAATAACCATAGTGGAGGCATCGGGTGGGCGTCAAGTGGTTGATATTATCCCTCCAGGGCCGGAACTTCTTGTTTCTGAGGGCGAATCCATCAAACTTGATCAACCATTAACGAGTAATCCTAATGTGGGCGGATTTGGTCAGGGGGATGCAGAAGTAGTACTTCAAGATCCATTACGTGTCCAAGGCCTTTTGCTCTTCTTGGCATCTGTTATTTTTGCACAAATCTTTTTGGTTCTTAAAAAGAAACAGTTTGAGAAAGTTCAATTGTCCGAAATGAATTTCTAGATCCGCGAATTTTTCAACATCAAACTCTAAAAAGAAATAAATTGTTGTTGGCAATTATATTATGTAATTGTGTATGATCAAAAAAATTTTGTTTGTTTCTTTTTTCGGATTTCGGGAATTACTTATACTGGTCATGATGTGTATATTGTGAAGAAGACTATTTGATTTTACTTATCTCTTCTTTGTTTTTTCAATCCAAATCGAAGTGATATAGAATGAATCCGTAGTTTTATATTTGAATAGAATAAAAACAAAAGATAAATAAGCGGATAATATAAACCAAAGTATAAATGAAAGGAACAAAGGGTTTAGGGGAGGGGGGGGTTGTGCGTCTCCTAGTCTTTGACACAAGAAAAGGGATTTTCCACAACCCTTTCTTGTGTCGAATTAATAATGATTCTTGATCCTATTCGTCAAAAATTCCTATTCGTGGGTTCCATTTTTTTTTCGGTTTATCATAACCTTTTTTCGATTTATCATGTTAAGTAGTGGACAAACAAAAATATAGGTAAATTTATTGAACAAATAGAACTTCTTCAATTTCAATGAACTTCTAAAATAGAAAAAAGGAAACTTTGATTAGATTAAGATTAAAGAAAGTAAGGTTCTATTTTATTAGTATAGAAAGGGTTTGCATGATATCTAATCGATATAAATCCATATATAGAACTATATAGAATTGTGAGTCATCCAAAAAACGGAAATCGAGTGATTCCTTCTTTGTTTTCATTTTTTAAAGTATTCGCAGATACTTTGGAGTAAAAGATGTTCTGAATCAATTAATGAAGTGCATTTTTCAAAACATCAATCATAAGAAAATGTGGATTTTTTTGAAACATTTATACAAAAAAAATATTATGATTATTAAGAACTCAACGGATCCCCCTCGAATCAGACAAGGAAAGAGGGGGTAGGTCCCGTTGAGTTCTTATGCTTTCATGTCTATAACCCAGTTCATCTGGTTATTACAGAGATGAACCTAATCCGGAATATGAACCATAAAAGAAAATACCAATTAAACCAATTACAA